AATAATCTAATTGTTGAATCAATTGGGCCTTGTAATAATTCTTAGCAGAAAAAAAATAAGTTTTTTTAAAAATATTGTTTCTTTCATTCTTGTATTGGATTTCACCAAATGAAAATGACTCATTTAATTTTAAAAAATTATTACTTTTATAACTATAAAAAATCTTTCTAAATGTAATGACTAGAAGTGCTACTGATAATAATGATCCACAAAGAAGAGCCGCATAGCTCAATATCATCATACTTACGTGCATTATTAACCACTCCGATTGTAGAGCAGGTACTAATATTGTGGGTTTACGTATTTCAGTTAAAAGACCCGAAGTAGCAAAGCCTTGGGTAAAAATAGTACTTGAGGCAGTTATTGTGGTTAAATAATTTTTTCTTATTTTGAAATAAGGGACTATATGAATAAGAGAGAAACTCCATGAAAGAAAGATTAATGATTCATATAAATCACTTAGTGGGAAATGGCCCGAATAAATCCAACGAGTGATTAATAATCCTGTTAGACATAAAAAAGTAACTATCATCCCCTTTTCTGACGAATCATATGGTTTTATGATTTCATTGCCCAATAAGGTTATCAAATGAATTGTAATTACAATTGAAACAATCGAAAAGGAAATATGAGTGAATATATGCTCTAAAGTTGAAAATATCATAAAAATGAAAAAAAAGGGAGGGAATCCCCTAAATTAATATTAATTAATAAATAGAAATCGGGAATTTAATTTATTTTTATTATAGGATCTATTGGATCTCTTTTAGAAGATGGCATGCCGCCACTCGGACTCGAACCGAGATGCTCTAGCACTGCTTCCTAAGAGCAGCGTGTCTACCGATTTCACCATAGCGGCTTGCTCGAACTAATAATAGCCTATTTATATTCAATCGTCGAGATTGAACAAGTCAATTCAATCAAATAAGTTTTTTTAGTAAAGATTCAAATTGATAAAAAAATGAGTTCAAAGGTCAATTTGAAGGTTCATTAGTTTCGTTTATTAGGGTGTCCGGTTTATTTATCTTAGGGCTTTGACGTAGTTTATCCTATTCTAAATATAAAATCCAACTTTTGCAAGTAGATTATTCTCTCGATAGAATAAAAAAACTGTTTTCATTTTTTACTTTTATTGATATTTCATTATTTCTCGTTTATCTGATTTCATAAATTTCAAACAAAAAATAAATTTTCTCAATGAATCCAAATTGACACATTATTTGTACATTGACAAATTAGTTGTACATAATATCTCAACAATGAAGTTCTTTTATTGATTGGGCTCAAAATTGGAGATATATGGTAAATCCATTCCATATAGTAATTACTAAAAATTATAAATTAAGAAGTCATAAAGTTATCCAAAATTTTTTAACATGGAATCCATTAGTTTCAACAATCCATTAATTTGAACTAAAAATATTATATTTGTCCTTCCCGAGAAAGAGAAAAATTTTAAATTATTGTAAAGGTCGATGGGGAAAATAAGACTCCCCACCACAAAAATCTTAGTGAAAATATACTACAAAGAAATAAAAAATCTTGTATTTTTTTCTTTATTCTTTTTTTTTTTAGAATTCAGAAAACAGAAGAATTCTTTTTTTTTTTTTAGACATCTTATAAGATGGAAACCTGGTCTATTTCATATTGATTAGAATAGGGACTGCCAATTGTGAATTTTATATTAACAAATTATTGAGCCAATTTTTTGAGTCAAATCCATTCCGATTATTCCAATATTTTAGGACTTATTTGTTTGTCGTACAAAAAAACTTTTTGAATTCCCGGTAGAAAGAGATTTCCCTAATGACAAAGCTTTTAACGCCGCCCAATACCCTTTCCTTTTCCAAATATTTTTACGAATACGCTTTTTTGATATAGAAGTACGTTTTTTTGGAACTGCCATTTGAAAATCATTGTTATAGTTGGATGTGAAAGACATCTATTATTCAAAACAAATTATTATTTCTTATTCATTATCTATTTTTTCTATAAATAATATTTTTCTATAAATAATATTCTCTTCATAAAAAATAAAAAAGAAATATAGATATGTGAAAGATCCGTGAAAATTGGATCAAAAATTACTCGAAATAACAAAATTTTGATTCCATACAATATTCGTCAAACCAAAAATTTTTGGTTTGGAACTATTAGTTCTCGTTCTTTATCTCTCAAATTTATATCTTTAGAATCTGCTAGGTCATAGAAATCAAACTTAATGATTTAATAAAATAAAGAAAGAACCTAAAAGACCTTGATTTTCGTCATTCTATACTTTATTTACATGTAATAAAATACCTCAAAGGATTGTAAACTTTTGCCTAAAAAAAAGCTTGAGTCTTTTTTTAGTCAAACTCGAGAAAAGAATACACCTAAATTCAATTTTAAAATTCGAATGAGATTATTAATAAATCTGTTAAAGGATACGTGGTTTTATAAAAAAATATCTCAGTCGTTTTTTACCCTTTCTCGATAAAAAAAGTTCATTTTAGATCTA